TCCTATTTTCTGATATCTCTCTCTACTGTTATTTTTTTCTATTTCTTTTTCCCACAAATTCAGATCTTGATAATGATGATCTCGATTCATATCAGGATCTGTAAATAGAAAGTTTCAGAAAAAAAGAAATTTACGAAAAGAATAAAGTAAAAAAAAACTCATTTTTTATTCATTGACAGATTGATTATTAATCAATTTGACAATAACGAAAAAATGACTATTAATCCATGCTCCTCTCACTAAAGTACATGTCTCCGCGCATATCAATCTATTACTCGCGTCTCTGTCTGTTAGAATATGACAATTCGAATCAAAAATCTGCATAGAAAGGTTTGAAGGAAATTAAATCAACAACATATGTTGTACACTTTATTTCCCTGGGATTGTAGTTCAATTGGTCAGAGCACCGCCCTGTCAAGGCGGAAGCTGCGGGTTCGAGCCCCGTCAGTCCCGATAGATCCAATCCAAATCCAATAAAAAAATACATCAATTCATCTCTTCCTTTCCTGTGAAAGAGAGAACAAATAAGATAACTGAATTTTATTCCAAACGGGATCTCTCTTTTTTTTTTTTTCACATTTTTCATCAAAAAAAATATGGGAATTTCTATTTCTTCAACGAGTACTGATTGATGGGAGAAAGACATATGTGACATATGTGAATTACCACAATTATTGGTAGCATCATATTCAGGATTCGAAGGAATACCGTACTGGGTCTAGCTTTTTTTTTTTTATTACGCCCGATTTTTGTAATGGAATAGAGTACTATACGTTTCCGGGAAGCACATACACAAAGGGAATTTGGACGATACAAAATCAATTTAACATAGTCAACCTTGATCTAATTTTTCGTCTTAAAGCAAAATATATCCGTGCTATTGTTTGCTTGAGTTTGTTTATAACCAATGTGAGGGTAAAGGTAGTCTGATGAGACTTCATCAGATGATTGCATTGGACAAGAGGGCAGTAGATTATAGAAAAGAAAGAATACAAAAAATTAGAAATAAAAAAAAGTAAAGAAATTCTTGATTGCATCAGGAATCCCATTTTGTTTCAATTCGGTATGGATAAAAGATCTTCCTATGTTATACTATTCAATTCTCGACGATGAATCGATTTGATAGCTCCGATATTGTTATTCATGATATTTTAATACGATTCGATATCATCGAGATGCAATGCATCCCATTGAATTTACAAGCGAAACATTTATCATCTCTATGGGATTAAATCCCGAGTTATTGCGAATAAAAAATGAAACGATGAGATTATGGAAGTAAATATTCTCGCATTTATTGCTACTGCACTGTTCATTCTAGTTCCTACCGCCTTTTTACTTATAATATACGTAAAAACAATAAGTCAAAGTGATTAATTTGAATTAACCTTGCCTTTTTAGTTCTTATCAATGCTTGAAGATAAGAAAAATGAAAAGGATTAAAATTGCGCGTCTTAAATGAAATTGGCGGACTAGAATTATCAGTATTCTACGAGAGAAGTATTCTATGAGATCCGATAGTATGGTAGAAAGAAATATATGAATCCTTCTACCATACTATCTATTATTGTTATTGAAGTGTATAAAATTGTACTGTATAAATATAAAAATAGAGGTTGAATATAGATCAATTTGAATATAGATTCATCTATAATATATATCTTTCTATTTATATATAGATACCATATCAATTACATATATGTAATGTTAATATGTTAATATAATATACATAGTGGCCCAATTCTATTTCTTTGCTTCATAATTCATGTTGATTCCAATGAATCTGAAATGAAATAATCGAAAGGCCACTAATCTTTTTTTAGCATTCGAAAGAAGTAATTGATTGAGCAGTTGACAGATGATCCAGGGGTTCGGTTCCGTGGGAACTTTTTATCTTCGGATTTCGTTTCGAAAAGAATTAGAAAACCCCATCTTTAACGTTTGAACCATGATATGAAATATGAAATGAGTTCCATAAACCAAGGATAAATCCTATTTTGAAAATAACTAAAATACTAATAATAATAAATAAAACAAGTGGTAAGCACGTAATATGTGGGTGGCTACCCCGAGGTACTATCTTATCTTATTATGAGGTAGTATATTATTATGCGTAGTATCTCATTGGACAACCACTATGTCTATGTTCTTTCGTGTCGAAAGTATGTATCCACTTAAAAACTTATAATAATAACAGAACTCTTTTTTTTTTTTACTGTTCAAAAAAAAAATCAAAGAAAAAAAGTTTTGCAGAACGATCTATAAAATAAAACAAAAACAATCGATACAGTTTGATTCTTCAATTAGTAGTACTTCTAGAGTCCACTTCTTCCCCATACTACGAGTGAAAGAGAAAATGTAAAGACTACCATTAAAGCAGCCCAAGCGAGACTTACCATATCCATGTGAATTATGTCCCCTATCTCTATGAATATAAAAGAATTATTCCATTATTGCTCACTAATAATTATTATTCACTAATAATAGTGGAATCACTAGCGCATAGTCAAAAAGAGATTCGGGCACAACACCATTGATGAAACAAGCCAAAAATCGAATTATAACAAGTTATTATATGATTTCTAGTATAATCGAAAAAATTAAGCACAAATAAATAAAAAAGGCAGAGAAACTCTTGGAAGTATCAAAGGAGTGTTAGTAACATGTAGGAATAATAAGACCTAGTCTTTCTTTTGTTGCCCTGCATTTCATTACATTAAGTAAAAAGTCTAAAAATGGAGAATCAAGATAGATCACTATCTATCACATACCCCTATTATTCCTTTCTCATTTGATCTAATCTTTACTGTCTCCCGATTGTCTCTATGAAACAATCGGGAGATGGGATGGCCTATTACACGTGTGACTAGAGCTTATCGAAAAGAAAGAATTTCTTTTTTTAAGATTTAAATTAAATAGAAACTGAAAAAAAAAAAGCCAATTATCCATTCAATATAATATTGATTGAATGCTCGAGCACTCAGATACTTTCATGAGTCCGTATATCGTATATAAAGTATCTTCCTCCTTTCCGTAACTAAAAATGAAATTAGATTCCCTAATTCAAGACCCAATCAGTAGACACTACATTAGTAGTCGAAGGGCTATCATATCAAGATTTAACGATTATTTTTCATTAATCTACTAAATTCTTCAAACCTAGACGCAAGGATTTATAGCATTTTAGAGAACCCCAACGATGCTTAGAATCAAGCAAATCTAAAGAGGCTTTTTTTTTTTCTTCTGCTGGAAAAAAAAATGATAAAGTTCTATCAGCAAAACATAAGAAGGTATTTCGATTCGTTTGTTTGTTGATGAGGCGGCACCCGGATTTGAACTGGGGAAAAAGGGATTTGCAGTCCCCCGCCTTACCGCTCGGCCATGCCGCCAAAACGATACAAAATATTGGATTGGCTCTATCTCTTCGATTGATAGTATCTTACAACACACAATATCTAAAACTAAAAACCGAAAAACTTTGCTTTCTTTTTCTATTGAAAGAAAATAAAAAATCAAATGGGGATTTTCGGTCACAAAAGCAAAAATTCAGGACAAATGGGAACCGTTAACTTTAACTATTGACTGTGAATTCATAAATGATTCTTGGATTTAAATTGAAAATTCGGTTTCCCTAATGATATAAGAAAAAAATCCCCAAATTGATACCTTATCTAACTAAATAAAAATTGATAGATAACTAATCATTACTAATCCGTATTGATTCGTTTCCATAACCATAAAAAAATCCTTCTTAATTCAAATTATAATAGCGATTATGAGTATATGTAAACCCCAGAACATAAAGGATTACTATTATCTAAATCGAATTGGGTATCTTATCTATATAAGATGCCTATAGGAAATTTTCGTAATTCAATTTTTACAATTTTTTTTTTAATTATCATTAAATAGAAAATAGAAATTTGGATAGAGTCTGACTGTGGTGTCCCCCATAGAACTGTAATAAAGGAGTAGATATATATAACTATATATATATCTGCACATGTTTATTAATAAATACAAGTCTTCATACATACTTCAATCGTATTCTACGAATTCTACTAAAAAAAATATAGGTATAGGTAAAATATCTCTCTTCTATGCGAATTTTTTTTTAACAGTGGAATCCACAAAAAAGTTCCATGTTGTTAAAAAAATACAAAAAAATTCTATATTGTTTCTGCAGATCAAATCCCGAATCTATTTATAGTACCCAATCGGATTGGAATATCATAATAATGGTAGAAATTGACTCACTTTTGTTTTGATATAGATATTCTATACAAAACTCCATAAGTCTAAATAGAATTTACCAATTCCTTTGTATTTCATTTGTAGTTGTTGCAAATTCCAATTTGAGTATCAAAGTCTCTTTATTCCTACGTTCATATGTATTTCATGCATTACATCTATTACACCTATGGAGTTAGGTAAAATTTCATGTGATTCAGTAAACATAATATAAATTCCATCATTGCTAGATCGATCCATTTGATGATGAATAAGCAAATAATGGGATTTTTTTTTATAAATGGGAAATAAATAAAATGCTTGGGGGTGGAAATGAGAGAATGTCTACAATACCTGGGTTTAATCAGATACAATTTGAAGGGTTTTGTAGGTTCATTGATCATGGCTTAACAGAAGAACTTTCTAAGTTTCCAAAAATTGAAGATCCAGATCAAGAAATTGAATTTCAATTATTTGTGGAAACATATAAATTGGTAGAACCATTGATAAAAGAAAGAGATGCTGTATATGAATCACTCACATATTCTTCTGAATTATACGTATCCGCAGGATTAATTTGGAAAACCCGTAGGGATATGCAAGAACAAACAATTTTTATTGGAAACATTCCTCTAATGAATTCCCTGGGAACTTCTATAGTAAATGGACTATACAGAATTGTGATCAGTCAAATATTGCAAAGCCCCGGTATCTATTACCGGTCAGAATTGGACCATAACGGAATTTCGGTCTATACCGGCACCATAATA